AATTTATATTTTTCCTCCAATATGTCATTGAGGGGTAAAGGATTAAATCCTTTTAAGAAATAAAGTTTTTTATCGGAATATGAATCAAACCGAAAAGACCCCTTAACTTTTTTAAGGGGTTACTCGAACGAATCACACTTTTACCACTAAACTATACCCGCTACAATGCGATTATTATATACAAAGGGCCTTTTGTCGAACAGGGATAATTTGGGCTAATCAAGACAGGATCATAAAAGAATCATGAAAATGAGAGTGTTGACGTTTTTCGTGGGGATTCAAAAATTGAAAAAAAAAATTCATAAAAATAAAAAGGAAGAAATAAAAAAATAATAAGAAATGACGTATTGATGTTATATTCTTTTATCTAATAATAAGAATGAAAACAGCCCTTTGTCTTTTTGTTGTTGCTTTAATAGCAACCCCCCTTTTTTATTAGAGAAACCGTAGGATTCGTTGGAACAAAAAAAGGCCCGGCTAGGTACTTACCAGGCCAGGCCACGGGAATAAAAAAGGCCCTTTCGAACAAAATCAAAGCAAAGGGGTCTTCTTTCTGTTTTTTCTATTTAATCTTTCGATCCCTTACTTGAACTAACTGTAATTGCTAATAAAAGTTGTAGATAGAATATAGATAAGATAAAGAAAGAGAAAGAAATACTTTTTCAATCCTTATTTCATGTGTAATATAACATAGTAATTATCTTTTTCAATTGGGAGAGATGGCTGAGTGGACTAAAGCGGCGGATTGCTAATCCGTTGTACGAGTTATTCGTACCGAGGGTTCGAATCCCTCTCTTTCCGTTTTTGTTGATGACTTAATATTTGATTTCTCTTTCAAATTTCGCCAATCCTTTTTAATGTTTCCTGGTTAACCATGTGGAATAGATAAAAAATCCTAAGAAAATTAAAAAATCAAGCAATGAAAATGAAAACTCCCTTTTTTATTCTTCACGTCCAGGATTACGCCCCGGATCATTAGATAGGAATCCAAAGATAAATAGAGAAACAAAGAATATCACTACTGTGTAAACGAAAAGTTTGAGAGTAAGCATTACACAATCTCCAAGATCTTTTTTTGTAAAAAAAAAATGAGAAAAGAGAATAGATCCTCCATTACCAAAAATTTCTTTCATACCTCCAATTAGATATTGCGGGGGATCCTAACCTTAACCTTATATATAGGGTCTTTCAAAAGGGCAGAATGGGGAATCCGGGGTGAGCCGGATTTGGATTTCTCGAAGCTATCCAACCAAGACTTTCAGACTTTCAATGTTTGAATCGAAGGTTTATAGTATAAGACTAATAAAGCATTAATTTTCTAGAATAATATTAAGGATCTCATCGAAAACTTACAGCAGCTTGCCAAACGAAGGCTAAGAGAAAAAAGAACAAAGGTATGACTGGCATAAGATCTACGATTGGATTCAAAAAAGCGTAGGCCTCGGGCAATTTGGCGAATAAAAGACTACTCGAATAAAAGGCAGAATTAAGACAAATGCAGATCAAACTAAAGATATTAAGCATAACAGGCGTTTTGTTCTTGGAGATAATTGCATTTTGATTGAGTTAATGATATAAGGAAAATGAAGTAAAGTAAGGTAGACAAAAATCCTTCTTTTTCTTTGAACCCACCCAATCAAAAATTCCCCAATTCTCAAACAAAGGAGAATAGAAGAAATAATACTTTCATAGAATATCTTAATTAAATTATATGTAATGATCAATGAATTCGGCTGAATTCTATATCTACACGCGTAAAAATCCTAGCAAGAATCTAATCTATTCTATAAAAATTTTATATATAAAATTGCCCTGTAATTGACCAAGACCCAATACTAATATTATTCTTTATTAGTGTAGAATGGAAATATAGATGGGGCGTGGCCAAGTGGTAAGGCAACGGGTTTTGGTCCCGGTATTCGGAGGTTCGAATCCTTTCGTCCCAGGTAGATACATTGTATCAGAGTAAAAGTTTATTTTGAAAGTAACGTTATGTTTAAATGCCTAATATTGGATAGAATGTCATTCTTGTTTCTTTTATAATTTTGAATGATTCTTTTATGAATCATATCTTTGTTTTTCACAACATACAGATATTACTAAATAGATTTGTTTGTCATCAAGATATGATGGTAACATAGGTCACACCCTAGTTGAATTCAACTAATTAAAAAATAAAGTATGGGCGGATTTTTCATCATATGTTCATTCCCTTCATATTGAAGGGGTTTAGAGCTACTTAATTTGAAGAAAAAACCTTACGTCTCATATCTTTTTAAATTTTCAACGATACATTTTATTTTGAATTACACTAAGAAAGAGCACTTCTTTCCTATATCCTATATCTTATTCTTTATCCATTCAAATTAAACTTAAAAAAATGGGGGAGCCAAATTATTAGGATCTCTTTATTCTAAACAAGAGGGGGGTTATTACATTCAATTAATGGGATTAAGTCTCTTAAGACAAGACTGGGTTTGGGTAAACTAAAAAATTAGGAGCAAGCGCCTAATCTGGACTTGTTTGTCTTTGTCCCTAGAGAGTATCCTTTCCCCAAAAGGTATCCTTTTTTATTTTTGTTCTGATTCAGCATTCCCAGAGAGTCGTGGGATAGATAGTTCTTAATTAGTAACAGTAACAGGAGGTCTTCATTTAAATATATGTATATCTGTGTATGTCCGAATCTCATTAATAACGAATCAAGTTACATATGTAACGGATCCATAATAAAGACTGTAGTTCAGTCTATCTCATAGGTACGAAAAACCCCTAATTCGTTCATCTTATCTTATTAATAAAATTCGAATCGAAAGAACAAGTACTTAAATATTCTCTTCGATCGGTCTTTTTTATCTATCTCACACAAAAAAATAAAAATGGGGTTTTTTTTTTTTTCAATCCATTTATCTGCTTTAAATCGTTGATGGTTCAATTCGAAAAGAAACAGATATTTTAATTTTTTTAATAAAAAGTAAAGTTAAAGTGTTGCATTCATACAATAACATACAATAATAGGTGGGGTCTTGCTAAGATTGCTTCAAAAAAATTTTTGCCATCTTTGTATAGAAGAAAAAAAAGGGTATAGATTGATATGTTTATGTATCGACGGAACCAATGACTATTCATGATTCCATAATTGAATCAATTCCATATGGGTTCCAAATTAGAGGAATTTTTTGTTATGGTAAAACTTCGTTTGAAACGCTGTGGTAGAAAGCAACGTGCGACTTGAAGGACACGATCCGGTGTGGATTTTTATTCTTACATCCGCCATCTTTTCTATGAATGAAGGTGCTCTTGACCCGACATCTGTTCTGTTTTCACTAGAATCCTTTTTTGTTAGGTTGTAATGAATATAGTACATGATGGAGCTCGGGTAGAAAGTATGGATTCATCTTTCAGGGGGCAAGAATCTAGGGTTAATACCAATCAATAAATTGGAACAACTTTGTAAGTATATCATATATATCAATATAGAAATTGAAAGGATCCGATTCAGTCAAGTTTTTAATTCAAAAGTAAAATTTGTTGAAATTGAGAAAAGTCTTTCGATTCAAAGTGTATCACGCGGGAATCGAGCGTTTATATGATTCTTTGATAGAAAGAAATCACAAAAGGGGTATGTTGCTGCCATTTTGTAAGGATTAAGAAGCACCGAAGAAATGTCTAAACCCACTGATTTAAAACAAAAAAAAGGATCCCAGAACAAGTAAACACCGTTTTTTCAATTGTCTCAATAACTGGATAATAATAAAGATTAAATGAGACAAGCAAGAGGGGGTTAAAGACCATTCAAAAAATGAAATAAATTGCCTAAAGATTTTTTTTCTTTTAAGCTCTTTGAGAATTATCCAACTTGAGTTATGGGTACAAATGATTTTTATTTTTTCAGGAAGGAGGAAGAAAAAAATGAGTTAAATCCCATTCTAATTTATTTTATCAACTCCTTTGCCATAAATTATAATTCTATACGTAGACAAAACTCCAAATCATTTTTTCTCGAGCCGTACGAGGAGAAAACTTCCTATACGTTTCTAGGGGGGGTCTTGTTCATTTACTTAGATCTATCCCAATGAGCCGTCTATCGAATCGTTGCAATTGATGTTCGATCCCGAAGAGAAGGAAGAGATCTTCGGAACGTAGGTTTTTATGATCCGATAAAGAATCAAAGTTATTTAAACGTTCCTGCTATTCTATATTTCCTTGAAAAGGGCGCTCAGCCCACAGGAACTGTTCGGGATCTTTTAAAAAAGGCAGAGGTTTTTAAGTAACTTGGTCCTAATCAAACAAAATTTAATTAAGGAAATAAAGAAATAGAAAGGGATAGTAATTCTTATATAAATTTTTGTATTTATATATATACTTTTTTTTTCCTTTTTTGGATTCTACTCATATCTATTTTTCATTGCTTCTATAAAATCTCATGTTCTAGAACGACAAAACTCGAGTTGCTTGATCCTAGAAATATAAAATTCTGGGAGTTCCTTCAATTGGTCGGTTTTCGTTGAAACTATACTAATAAGTAAGAACCAAGGAATCCTCCCTTTTTTTAGTCTAATTACTTATTATTGCTTATTGATTCAATCTGATATTTTTTTTTTCTACTTGGTCTTTTTTTATTCCTCTATCTAAACTTTTTTCAGCTATGTAGTGACAATCCAACACAAGCCCTTTTTTTAATAGTATTGAAATAAATTCCATTTATTTTGTTTTTCCATTGTATTATTTTTTCAACATTTATATTGACAACAGTGTATCGAACAAATATAATTCATCGTGATAAGTAGATAAATTTATTTTTGTCCGAGCGGTTTTATTTTTACCTTATATTATTCAAATGATGGGATTACTTGAATTCTCTTTGATATAATAAGAATAGGGGTTTTGATTTAAAAGTCGATAACATAAGAACGAAGAGGTGGTCTATAAATTTTGACATTTATCTATCTTTTTTTTTGATTGTATTTACATAAACTTTTTATATTCGGGTTGCTAACTCA